GGAAGATCCATCCAATTTGGTTATATCATGGACTCTAAAAACGGATCTGAATGTGACTGAAATGCCCGATCTTCACAGGTATCACTTTTCACGATACCTAAACCTAAAAGGTGGAATAGCGATTTTCGAACCATTTCCTAGAAGAGAAGGGTTTCCATTACTTTGAGAAATGGATTCTATATCAAACTATAGCTATTGCATTAAAGAAGAAAAGAAACTAATAGAAGTCGAAGACGCGGAATGGTAGTGAATAGAGAAAAAGATTCTTCTGATTTTCTTGTTCCTGAAAATATTCTATCTATCTCCTAGACGCCGTAGAGAATTGAGAATTTTCATGTCTTTCAATTCTCGTACTCGTAATTGGAAAGTTACGGAAGGAGATTCATCATTTTGCAATGAAAACAACATAAAAAACTCTGGACAATTTCGAAATCAGACCAAGCGTCTTAATACATATGCAAAAAAATTAATTATTGGCCCACTATTGATTACAAGATTTAGCTTTTATGAATCGCTATTGGTTTGATACGAATAATGGCAGTCGTTTCAGTATGTTAAGGATACAGATATATCCACAATTCATTTAGAGTTACTTAATAGCCTATTTCTTATACTATATCTCTATCCCGTGAAATTCTCGAGCCGAAAGATAGATGCATATGCTGTGTTTCATTTTGCTAAATGATATCAATTAAATGGTATATCAATTCTATAAATTGGATATAGCAATAAAAAAATCCGCAAAATTCTTTTATTTTAGATAGAAGAAATGTTTCTTCTATCTAAAATAAAAGAATGTACCCTTCTATCCAAATCCAATTTGCATCGATAAAATAAATCCAAATTCCAGATTCCAGCAGTAGATGAATAATTGCAAATTTTTGTGTGTACGAGATTAGAACAACTTCAAAATAACTGACAGAATTTTTTATTTTTCCTGATCAGAAAAATACATGAAAAAGAAAGGAGGTAGAAAAATTTTTTGATTTATGGTTAAAGAAGAAAAACAAGAAAACAGGGGTTCTGTTGAATTTCAAGTATTCAGTTTCACCAATAAGATACGGAGACTTGCTTCACATTTGGAATTACACAAAAAAGATTTTTCATCGGAAAGAGGTCTACGAAGACTTTTGGGAAAACGTCAACGTTTGCTGGCTTATTTGGCAAAGAAAAATAGAGTACGTTATAAGAAATTAATAAGTCAGTTGGATATTCGGGAGAAGTAATTTAATCGTTCGAATTTTTTTCTTATTTTATTAGTAGTCTTATAGTAGTCTTAGATTTTGCATTTTGATGAGCCTTGTTTTGAGGAATTCATGGAATAATGAATTAAGGAAAAAAGAATATGAGTCTACCGCTTACAAGAAAAGATCTCATGGTAGTCAATATGGGCCCTCACCACCCATCAATGCATGGTGTTCTTCGACTTATTGTTACTCTCGATGGTGAAGATGTTATTGATTGTGAACCCATATTAGGGTATTTACACAGAGGAATGGAAAAAATCGCGGAAAACAGAACTATTATACAATACTTACCTTATGTAACACGGTGGGATTATTTAGCTACTATGTTTACAGAAGCAATAACTGTAAATGCACCGGAATTCCTCGAGAATATTAAAATACCCAAAAGAGCCAGCTATATTAGGGTAATTATGTTAGAATTGAGCCGTATAGCTTCTCACTTGTTATGGCTTGGACCTTTTATGGCGGATCTCGGAGCACAGACTCCTTTTTTCTACATTTTTAGAGAAAGAGAATTGATATATGATCTATTTGAAGCTGCTACAGGTATGCGAATGATGCATAATTACTTTCGCATCGGAGGAGTAGCTGCTGATCTACCTTATGGATGGATGGATAAATGTTTAGATTTCTGTGATTATTTTTTACAAGGAGTTGTTGAATATCAACAACTTATTACACAGAATCCTATTTTTTTAGAACGAGTTGAAGGGGTCGGTTTTATTAGCGGAGAAGAGGCAGTAAATTGGGGCTTATCGGGACCAATGTTACGAGCCTCTGGAATACAATGGGATCTCCGTAAAATTGATCCTTATGAGTCTTACAATCAATTCGATTGGGAAGTCCAATGGCAAAAAGAAGGAGATTCGTTAGCTCGCTATTTAGTACGAATCGGTGAAATGAAGGAATCCATCAAAATTATTCAACAGGCTCTAGAGCAAATTCCTGGGGGCCCTTATGAGAATTTAGAAGCCCGACGCTTTAAGAAAGGGAAGAATTCCGAATGGAATGATTTTGAATATCGATTTATTAGTAAAAAACCTTCACCCAATTTTGAATTAGCAAAGCAAGAACTTTATGTAAGAGTAGAAGCTCCAAAAGGTGAATTAGGAATTTTTCTGGTAGGAGATGATAGTCTTTTCCCCTGGAGATGGAAAATTCGTCCACCCGGTTTTATTAATTTGCAAATTCTTCCTCAGCTAGTTAAAAAAATGAAATTGGCTGATATCATGACGATATTAGGTAGTATAGATATAATTATGGGGGAAGTTGATCGTTAAAATGATAATAGATAAGGTAGAGGTAGAAACTATCAATTCTTTTTCGAAATCGGAATTATTAAAAGAAGTCTATGGGCTGATATGGATTCTACCCATTTTGACCCTCCTACTGGGAATCACAATAGAAGTACTTATAATTGTGTGGTTAGAAAGAGAAATATCGGCATCGATACAACAACGTATTGGTCCTGAATATGCAGGCCCCCTAGGCCTGCTTCAAGCTATAGCAGATGGAACTAAGCTACTTTTAAAAGAGGATATCCTCCCATCCCGAGGAGATATTCCTTTATTTAGCATTGGGCCCTCTATAGCAGTCATATCCGTTTTATTAAGTTTTTTAGTTATCCCTTTGGGATATCGTTTTGTTTTAGCTGATCTTAGTATTGGTGTTTTTTTATGGATTGCCATTTCAAGTATTGCTCCTATTGGTCTTCTCATGGCAGGATATAGCTCAAATAATAAATATTCTTTTTCAGGCGGTCTACGAGCAGCTGCTCAATCTATTAGTTATGAAATACCATTAACTTTTTGTGTACTAGCAATATCTCTACGTGTGATTCGTTAAAATAGGATCTTTTTCCTCTAAAATACATTGAATACTTATCTTCCTTTTCTTATTCTGTATTCGGGTTCGTAAGTTAAACTAGATAGCTATATGAGTGAAACAAAACAGCTTATTAATTTGTAGTAAAAATAAAAAATCTCATTTCCTACGTACAAGAAAAAAATTGAAGTAAATATAAGCGGTGTAAACTCTTTACCCCAAGGTTGAGATTGTTTGATTAGTCATCATATCTTGAAGCGGGCAAGAATAAAGGATTCGCGATATGGAATTCCATTACTAGAATATTTTTAGTTATTACTAGAACTTATAACCATAAGGCAATTCATCAAAAGTTAGTGAGGGATTAGGAACACTAAAGTACATAAAGGCTTAGTATAATGAGAGAATCAAAATCATTAGACATTTTTTCTCATAAAAGGAATCATAATAAGGACTTGAAATTGGTGGAAATGATCAAGTAGTACTTTCTTCGGATTCCGGTCTAGAGTATGTTCCCATTCACTTGTTAAGGAAATGGCTATCAAGAACGAATTAATCCTTTATTCTTTTTTCTTTTTAAGTATAACCTTCCCGGGGAAAGAAGAATAGGACAAAAGATATGGAATGCAATACAAAAAAGGATCTTTATTTATTCTTTCCTTCCTTTATCCCTATTCATATAGAATTCCTCATGAACTAATGCCTAATTCTTTCCATTTATTAATTGCTATAACAAGTGTTTTATTCCAATATTAAGTTATTACTGAACAAAGAAAAATTATAATTTTATTATATAAAGGGTGAGATCAATTCGGAAGCGCTTTTTTGTTATTCTAGCAGACGGAATTGCTTTGGTCTAATTTAGGGCTTTCCAATCAATTTTATCTTACCTAACTTTCTCTACGCCCAGGGGATAATACCGAAACGAAATAATCCTTTCTTTTTTTCTGATCATAGAGGAGCCGTATGAAGCTAAGGTTTCATGTACGGTTTTGGAATAGCGATGGAAACAGTGATGTTATCGTCGACTATGATTATCTAACAGTTCAAGTACAGTTGATATAGTTGAAGCACAATCTAAATATGGGTTTTTTGGATGGAATCTTTGGCGCCAGCCAATAGGTTTTCTAGTTTTTCTAATTTCTTCTTTGGCAGAATGTGAAAGATTACCTTTTGATTTACCAGAAGCAGAGGAAGAATTAGTAGCAGGTTATCAAACCGAATATTCTGGTATTAAATATGGTTTATTTTATCTTGTTTCTTACCTAAATTTATTAGTTTCCTCTTTATTTGTAACCGTTCTATACTTAGGCGGGTGGAATTTCTCTATTCCCTATATATCCGTTTTTGGATTTTTCCAAATGAATAAAATGATTGGAGTTTTGGAAATTATAATAGGTATCCTTATTACATTAACTAAAGCTTATTTATTTCTCTTCATTTCTATCACAATAAGATGGACTTTACCCAGGATGAGAATGGATCAGTTATTAAATCTTGGATGGAAATTTCTTTTACCTATTTCTCTGGGCAATCTCTTATTAACAACCTCTTCCCAACTAGTTTCACTATAAATAAGATAATACAATAACAGTAAGAATATTTTCAACACAAAAGTTCTCCCAAACAAGAGAAAGAAACATACCTTTTATATATATATATTTAGAATATGTTCCCTATGATAACTGGGTTCATTAGTTATGGTCAACAAACAATACGCGCCGCAAGATACATTGGTCAAGGTTTCCTAATTACCTTATCCCACACAAATCGTTTACCTATAACGATTCACTATCCTTATGAAAAATCAATTACATCGGAGCGTTTCCGAGGGCGGATACACTTTGAATTTGATAAATGTATTGCTTGTGAAGTATGTGTTCGCGTATGCCCAATAGATCTACCCCTTGTGGATTGGAGATTTGAAAAGGAGATTAAAAAGAAACAATTGCTTAATTATAGTATTGATTTCGGAGTTTGTATATTTTGTGGCAACTGTGTTGAATACTGTCCGACAAACTGTTTATCAATGACTGAAGAATATGAACTTTCTACTTATGATCGTCATGAATTGAATTACAATCAAATTGCTTTGAGTCGGTTACCAATCTCCATAATGGGAGATTACACAATTCAAACAATTAGGAATTCGTCTCAAAGTAAAATGGAGGAAGAAAAATCTTTGAATTCAAGAACGATTACTGATTACTAGGTATTATTATTCTTTTTTGTTAGAAAAATCCATTTTTACTAACTAAAAAGAAAAAAATAATAACTACTGCTTATTGCAAATTATTCCAGATTTAAAATGAGAGTAGATTTTCGTGATGTGATTTCTAACTATACAACTTAATATATAAAAAAATATCCTAATACCTTTTTCCTTCCTTGAATCTTTTAGTTTTAGTTAGTTCATGAAAAATTTTATACTAGAAATTTATTCTTATCCATAATGGATTTACCTGGACCAATACATGAGATTCTTGTGCTATTTTTGGGATTTGTTCTTCTACTAGGGGGTCTAGGAGTAGTCTTACTTACCAACCCTATTTATTCTGCCTTTTCACTGGGATTAGTTCTTGTTTGTATATCCTTATTCTATTTTTTATTGAATTCCTACTTTGTAGCTGTCGCACAACTTCTTATTTATGTGGGAGCCATAAATGTCTTGATCATATTTGCTGTAATGTTTGTAAACGGTTCTGAATGGTCTAAAGATAATAATTATTGGACTATTGGAGATGGGTTTACTTCACTTGTTTGTATAACTGTTCCTTTTTCACTAATGACTACTATCCTAGATACGTCATGGTATGGAATTCTTTGGACTACAAGATCAAACCAAATAGTAGAACAGGGTCTCATAAATAACGTTCAACAAATTGGGATTCATTTAGCAACCGATTTTTATCTTCCGTTTGAACTCATTTCCCTAATTCTTCTAGTTTCTTTAATAGGTGCAATTACTATGGCTCGACAATAAGAAATACTTAGAATGAGTCAAAATTCTTAGAATTTCAAATCGAAAATAAATAGCTAAAGAATCATAATTTTGATTTAGTAAAACCCATCTACTGCTAATACAACAAGTACCTTCTTTTTTCTTTTGTTGCGTAATTGTTCTATTTTAATTAATTGAATCGGTTCAATTCTTGTCCTCATATTGAAATGAATCGAGATTGATAAGGAGTTAGTTAATGATGTTTGAGCATGTACTTTTTTTGAGTGTCTATTTATTTTCGATTGGTATCTATGGATTGATCACAAGCCGAAACATGGTTAGAGCTCTAATATGTCTTGAACTTATACTGAATTCAATTAATCTAAATCTCGTAACATTTTCTGATCTATTTGATAGTCGACAATTAAAAGGAGACATTTTCGCAATTTTTGTTATAGCCCTTGCGGCTGCTGAAGCAGCTATTGGGCTATCCATTCTCTCTTCCATCCATCGTAACAGGAAATCAACTCGTATTAATCAATCTAATTTTTTGTCTAATTAGACATAGAATCCTCTAAGCAAAGACGCGTATATAATAATACGGGACATTAAGATGAATATAAATCAAATCTTATTTTCTTATTATTATTGGAGAATATCCATTTTTTGAGTAGGTTATTTCAGAGTATTCTTTTTTACTTATTGAATATTGCATTTTTGCAATTTATTGATATTGCAATTTGAATATTGTAATAATTTATATTGAAAAGATGATAGCCAATTTATGGCTAATTCGAATTAGTATGTAGAATTCGTATAATTATGACTGTTGAAGCCTTAAATTCAAGTCTCTTGGCTCTTTTCACGCTTTCTCACAAATAGATTAAGAAATCTATTGCATTATTTGTTAAAGTTTGGATAAACCATTGCTTCGTCTGGTGTTTATAATACATCTAATTTATATAGTACTAATTTCATTTTTATCAGATTTACCAGATCGAAAATTTTTATGTTGAAAAGGAAAATTTATAGATTCAATGTCACATTCTGTAAAAATTTATGATACATGTATAGGATGCACTCAATGTGTACGAGCTTGTCCAACAGATGTATTAGAAATGATACCTTGGGATGGATGTAAAGCTAAGCAAATTGCTTCTGCGCCGAGAACCGAGGATTGTGTGGGTTGTAAGAGATGCGAATCCGCCTGCCCAACAGATTTTTTAAGTGTCCGCGTTTATTTAGGATCTGAAACAACCCGCAGCATGGCTCTATCTTATTGATACGTTACAAAAAACTCCACTTGAATCATTTGATTCCTCTTTACCGAAGAAGCCTGTGCTCGAAATAATCGAGCATGGGCTTTTCTGGTCAAAACGTATCTTGTCTTTATTACTTTATCATGAGTTATTTTCCTTGGTTAACAATACTTGTGGTTTTCCCTATATTTGCGGGTTCATTAATTTTCTTTTTACCTCATAAAGGAAATAAAATCGTTAGGTGGTATACTATATCTATTTGTTTATTAGAATTTCTTCTAATGATTTATGCATTCTGTTATCATTTCCAATTGGAGGATCCCTTAATCCAATTAAAGGAGGATTCTAAATGGATAGATGTTTTCGATTTCCACTGGAGATTAGGAATCGATGGACTTTCATTAGGATCTATTTTATTGACAGGATTTATCACTACTTTAGCTACTTTAGCGGCTTGGCCAGTTACCCGGAATTCGCGATTATTCTATTTCCTAATGCTAACAATGTATAGCGGTCAAATAGGATTATTTTCTTCACGAGACCTTTTACTTTTTTTTATCATGTGGGAGTTCGAATTAATTCCTGTTTACTTACTTTTATCCATGTGGGGAGGAAAGAGGCGTCTGTATTCAGCTACCAAGTTTATTTTGTATACTGCAGGTGGTTCCATTTTTTTCTTAATTGGAGTTCTGGGTATGGGGTTATATGGTTCCAACGAACCCGGATTAGATTTGGAAAGATTGATTAATCAATCATACCCTGCAACATTGGAAATACTATTTTATTTTGGCTTCCTCATTGCTTATGCTGTCAAATTGCCGATTATACCTCTACATACGTGGTTACCGGATACCCATGGGGAAGCACATTACAGTACATGTATGCTTTTAGCAGGAATTTTATTAAAGATGGGAGCATACGGATTGATTCGGATCAATATGGAATTGTTACCTCATGCTCATTATCTATTTTCCCCCTGGTTGGTAATAATAGGAGCCGTGCAAATAATCTATGCAGCTTTAACTTCTCTTGGTCAACGAAATTTCAAAAAAAGAATAGCCTACTCCTCCGTATCTCACATGGGTTTCCTAATTATAGGAATTGGTTCCATAACCAATATTGGACTAAATGGAGCTATTTTACAAATATTATCCCATGGATTTATTGGTGCTACACTTTTTTTCTTGGCGGGAACGGCTTGTGATAGAATGCGTCTTGTTTATCTCGAAGAATTGGGGGGGATATCTATCCCAATGCCGAAAATTTTTACCATGTTTAGTAGCTTTTCAATGGCTTCTCTTGCCTTGCCAGGAATGAGCGGTTTTGTTGCAGAATTAGTAGTATTTTTTGGACTAATTACTAGTCCAAAATTTATGTTAATGCCAAAAATGTTAATTACTTTTGTAATGGCAATTGGAATGATATTAACTCCTATTTATTTATTATCTATGTTACGCCAGATGTTCTATGGATACAAGCTATTTCATGTTCCAAACGAAAATTTTGTGGATTCTGGACCACGAGAACTCTTTCTTTTAATCTGTATCTTTTTACCAGTAATAGGAATTGGTATTTATCCGGATTTTGTTCTCTCGCTATCCGTTGACAGGGTAGAGGCTCTCTTATCCAATTATTATCCTAAATAGGATTTTCTTTTTTTAACCGGTCCGCTCTAAATTTCATAGTGGAAAAAACAAAAAATTCAGAAAAAAGAAAAAAGTCTAATTAGATCTATCTCGAATTTTTGAGAACCCTTTGAAAAGACCTCCAAGGGGTTCTCAAATTAAATAAAAATGTAAAAATCTTCATAAAATAAAGGTTTTATGTTATGTAATCATTTAGATGGTAATGTAAATGAACCATAACTATGTAAACCTATTCCTAATAGATTGATACCAAAATAGCAGATCCAAATTATAAGAAATCCTATCGAAGCTACAAGTGCTGAATTCGTACCCTTCCAATTTTGGTTTGTTCTACTATGTAAATAAATTGCAAATATGGTCCAGGTAATAAATGCCCAAGTTTCCTTAGGATCCCAATTCCAATAGGAGCCCCATGCCTCATTAGCCCATACGGCTCCACAAAGAATACCTATGGTTAAAAGAGTAAACCCTAGACTAATGACACGATAACTCCAAGAATCTAAACGCTCAGTTAATTGATATTTGTAATAATTTGGAAATGGGGGAAAAGCGGTGTTTTTAAAAGCACTTCTTGTTGCATAGAAATATTCAGTCTCACTAAAAAAAAATGTTTTACTTAAAACATTTTTTTTCTTTTTAGAATTAGAAATGATTAGAAGAGCGGCGGATAATAAGGATCCGCACAAAAGAGTTGCATAGCTTAGTAACATCATACTGACATGCATCATTAACCACTGAGATTGTAGAGCAGGTACTAGTATTGTAGATTGATGCATTTCAGTTAAAAGGCCTGACGTGGCAAAGGCTTGCGTTAAAATAGTACTTGGCGTAGTTATTGTGCTTAAATCATTTTTGGAGTTCTGTATCTTAGGAATAGTATGAAGAATATAGAGAGCCCATGAAAGGAAGATCAATGACTCATATAAATTACTTAATGGGAAATGTCCCGAAGAAACCCAACGAGAAACTAGGAATCCTGTTATAGAGAAAAAAGTAACTATCATTCCTTTTTCTGATGAATCGCGTAATCCCCTAAGTTCACGAACTAATAAGGTTATCAAATGAATCGTAATCACAATTGAAATGGTTGAGAAAGAGATATGAGTTAGTATATGTTCTAAAGTTGCAAATAGCATAAGGAGAAGGTCCCATTACAAAATTGGAAATTTCGAATTGAATCCATTTTCTAATCTATTGTATTCTTTTTCGAGAATGCCGCCACTCGGACTCGAACCGAGATGCTTGAGCACTGCTTCCTAAGAGCAGCGTGTCTACCAATTTCACCATGGCGGCAAACTTGAAATAATAGTGAACTTAAAAGAATAATAGTAATTTTCTCGCGAATCGTCGAGATTCGGAGAGTCCATATAATTTAGGAACATTAGAATTTTATCATTAACTACAAAGAATTTTTATTTTCGAAAAATTTCTAGAATTAAAGACTTTGTGCTCTTTTTAATATGATTTACCAGCTCTAAACCCATTTTTTTGTGAATTTTGGATAAGATAGGTACAGGTTGTAAGTCCTATTGCAAAAATACTCTATTTTTTATAATAGAATCCTCGTATTTTTGATTTTTATGAGGATTCCATTATAAAAAATAGTTCTTTTATAGGAAAAAAATACTGAGGACACAATATACCAAAAACTTTTTTCTATATATTAACTATATAATGGAGAAATTAGTTCTAAGAATATTGTACCCCAGGAATTCGACACATAAAAAGTACATTCATTAACTAATCCGAATTATTCATATTAAATAATTAGATTTATTTGGGATAGGTCAATTCGGATTATGCAAAAACTAGATTATTAGTTTGTTTGTTGCCCAGAAAAACCTTTTGGTTTTGGATGCTCGTTGCCGTTAGAAAATGATCTTGATTTTGCTAAATAATAAGATTGTACTATGGAAAAGTAAGTCTTTTTCTTCCAAAGATTTTTACGAATACGCTTTTTTGACATCGAAATACGTTTTTTTGGAACTGCCATTCAAAAAGGGATTACTTTTTTTTTTCTAGTTATATGTGAAAGACATCTATTGCTGCAAATCAATCCTTCTTTCTGTTTTTTCTTAGTATTTATACTTAGATACTGAAAGATACTGAAATTCTAAATTCTTTTTTAGTTTATTTTGTCTAATGTGGATAAGACAAGAATTTTTTCAGATTTTCTATTTAAATTAATTTCTATATCAAATATACTCCATATATTTATATATGCTATGGGGATAAGCCCTTATAGCATATAAGATGGGGGGATAAAAAGAAGGTAAAATTCAAATAGGTAATTAAGTTCGAGCGGTATTCCATAATTGAATTCCAATAAAAAAAAAATACTTAGTCTTTTAAACAACACATTCTAAAACTTAGATAATTCTAGTCATTAGGATTTCCTTTTTATATGAAGTAAGAAATATTAGAGAATTTCCTATAAATAGGAATTTTCTTTGGAATTTAATCACTCAATCAGTTACGAAACAAGAGACCTATTTCATTTTAACAGAAAGAAATAAAAAAATGAATGGAAAATAAAATGATTTAATCTTTTTTTGTATTTTAATTTAATAAATATCTTTTTTTAGCTAATAACTGGATAACGAAATTCTTTGATTCACTTTTTGAATTTAAGCAACTAAACCGATTCTGAATTTTAGAATATTTTAATGAGATAAATTTTGAAAAATTCAGAATTCTAGTATTTTTTCTTATTTTAAATTTTGTTTTTTAATTCCTTCTGAAAGAGATAAGAATAGGTTTGGTGAATCGGAAACTATTTTCTTTTATAGAAAAATGGAACTATAAATTTCAACTAAAAATTGCTATTTCTTTTCTTATGGAACATACATATCAATATGCCTGGGTAATCCCTCTTCTCCCACTTCCAGTTATTATGTCAATGGGATTTGGACTTTTTTTTATTCCAACAGCAACAAAAAATCTTCGTCGCATATGGGCTTTGCCTAGTGTTTTACTGTTAAGTATAGCTATGGTATTCTCAGTTCACCTGTCTATTCAACAAATAAACGGAAGTTCTATCTATCAATATCTATGGTCTTGGACCATCAATAATGATTTTTCCTTAGAATTTGGGTACTTGATCGACCCCCTTACTTCTATTATGTTAATACTAATTACTACCGTAGGAATCTTAGTTCTTATTTATAGTGACGATTATATGTCTCACGATGAAGGATATTTAAGATTTTTTGTTTATATAAGTTTTTTTAATACTTCCATGTTGGGATTGGTTACTAGTTCCAATTTGATACAAATTTATTTTTTTTGGGAACTTGTAGGAATGTGTTCCTATTTATTGATAGGCTTTTGGTTTACACGGCCAATTGCAGCGAGTGCTTGCCAAAAAGCTTTTGTAACTAATCGTGTAGGGGATTTTGGTCTGTTATTAGGAATTTTAGGTTTTTTTTGGATAACAGGTAGTTTAGAGTTTCGGGATTTGTTCAAAATAGCTAATAACTGGATTCCTAATAATGGGATTCATTCTTTACTTACTACTTTGTGTGCTTTTTTATTATTCCTTGGTGCAGTTGCAAAATCCGCACAATTCCCTCTTCACGTATGGTTACCTGATGCTATGGAAGGACCCACTCCCATTTCGGCTCTTATACACGCAGCAACTATGGTTGCTGCGGGGATTTTTCTTCTAGCTCGGCTTTTTCCTCTTTTCATATCCCTACCTTTGATAATGAGTTTCATTTCTTTAGTAGGTACAATAACACTCTTCTTAGGAGCCACTTTAGCTCTTGCTCAGAGAGATATTAAAAGAAGCTTAGCCTATTCTACAATGTCGCAGTTGGGTTATATGATGTTAGCTCTAGGTATAGGTTCTTATCAAGCCGCTTTATTCCATTTGATCACTCATGCTTATTCGAAAGCTTTATTGTTTTTAGGATCCGGGTCCATTATTCATTCAATGGAACCTCTTGTTGGATATTCACCAGATAAAAGTCAGAATATGGTTCTTATGGGGGGGTTAAGAAAATACGTTCCAATTACAAGAACTACTTTTTTATGTGCTACACTTTCTCTTTGTGGTATTCCACCTCTTGCTTGCTTCTGGTCCAAAGATGAAATCCTTAGTAATACTTGGTTGTATTCTCCTTTTTTTGGGATAATAGCCTCTTTTACTGCAGGATTAACTGCATTTTATATGTTTCGGATATATTTACTTACTTTTGATGGGTATTTGCGTGTTCATTTTCAAAATTACAGTACTACTAAAGAAGGTGCGTTGTATTCAATATCCTTATGGGGAAAAAGCATACCTAAAGGAGTAAATAGGGATTTTGTTTTATCAACAATGAAGAATGGAGTTTCTTTTTTTTCAGAAAATATACCTATACCCAAAATTCCTGGTAATACAAGAGGATCCTTTAGTACTCCTTTTGGAGCTAAAAAAACTTTTGTCTATCCTCATGAAACGGGAAATACTATGCTATTTCCTCTTCTTATATTACTTCTTTTTACTTTGTTCATTGGATCCATAGGAATCCCTTTTGATAATGGAGTAAAGGATAATGGAATATCGGAGTTAACCATATTAACAAAGTGGCTAACCCCTTCAATAAACTTTTTCCAAGAAAGTTCTAATTCTTCCATAAATTCATACGAATTTCTCACTAATGCAATTTCTTCTGTAAGTTTAGCGATTTTTGGTCTATTCATAGCATATATTTTCTACGGATCTGCTTATTCTTTTTTTCAGAATTTAAATTTTAAAAATTCCCTTGTAAAAGGGAATCCAAAAAAGAGCCTTTTGGATGAAGTAAAAAAAAAGATATACAGTTGGTCATATAATCGTGGTTATATAGATGTTTTCTATACTAGTGTCTTTATCTTGGGTATAAGAAGATTAACCGAACTAATGGATTTTTTCGATAAAGGTGTCATTGATGGGATTACCAATGGAGTGGGTCTTGCTGGTTTTTGTATAGGAGAAGAATTAAAATATGTGGGGGGAGGGCGAATATCTTCTTATCTATTCTTTTTTTTATGTTATGTATCCTTGTTTATATTCTTTTTTCCTTAATTCATTATTCCATGAATTCCTCAAAACAAGGCTCATCAAAATGCAAAATCTAAGACTACTATAAGACTACTAATAAAATAAGAAAAAAATTCGAACGATTAAATTACTTCTCCCGAATATCCAACTGACTTATTAATTTCTTATAACGTACTCTATTTTTCTTTGCCAAATAAGCCAGCAAACGTTGACGTTTTCCCAAAAGTCTTCGTAGACCTCTTTCCGATGAAAAATCTTTTTTGTGTAATTCCAAATGTGAAGCAAGTCTCCGTATCTTATTGGTGAAACTGAATACTTGAAATTCAACAGAACCCCTGTTTTCTTGTTTTTCTTCTTTAACCATAAATCAAAAAATTTTTCTACCTCCTTTCTTTTTCATGTATTTTTCTGATCAGGAAAAATAAAAAATTCTGTCAGTTATTTTGAAGTTGTTCTAATCTCGTACACACAAAAATTTGCAATTATTCATCTACTGCTGGAATCTGGAATTTGGATTTATTTTATCGATGCAAATTGGATTTGGATAGAAGGGTACATTCTTTTATTTTAGATAGAAGAAACATTTCTTCTATCTAAAATAAAAGAATTTTGCGGATTTTTTTATTGCTATATCCAATTTATAGAATTGATATACCATTTAATTGATATCATTTAGCAAAATGAAACACAGCATATGCATCTATCTTTCGGCTCGAGAATTTCACGGGATAGAGATATAGTATAAGAAATAGGCTATTAAGTAACTCTAAATGAATTGTGGATATATCTGTATCCTTAACATACTGAAACGACTGCCATTATTCGTATCAAACCAATAGCGATTCATAAAAGCTAAATCTTGTAATCAATAGTGGGCCAATAATTAATTTTTTTGCATATGTATTAAGACGCTTGGTCTGATTTCGAAATTGTCCAGAGTTTTTTATGTTGTTTTCATTGCAAAATGATGAATCTCCTTCCGTAACTTTCCAATTACGAGTACGAGAATTGAAAGACATGAAAATTCTCAATTCTCTACGGCGTCTAGGAGATAGAT